TTGATGATTTTCCAATCAAAATATTTTCGATCCGTATTTTTTTCCATATATATAATATCACCTTTGCCTAGAAAATTATTGATAGGGATATAGGCTAATTTATCAAATGTTTTTCTTTTCTGTGTGTTGTAATTATAAGAATTCTTTTGAGTCTTATTTACTTGGAATGGTGATCTATAAATGGATGGGTCCTCTTTCTTTTCATAATTAATAGATCTATAAGATAAAAGATTATATATATAGTATTTTTTAAAATTCTCTTTCTGATTTGATAATAAATATACTTTGTAATCGCTTTGTTTTTTATAATAACTTAATTGTTCTTTTTCATATGAATCCTCTTTCTTTAAATTTGTATCTTGAATTGTATGACATTGATTGGTGCTATTTTGCCACTTTTGTGCTATTAATTTTAATTTAGACCATCTAATCTGAGATAAATGGTATTGATAATGACCTATTAACCAGTTTTTCCATTTATTTTTTTTCGAGTTCCGAAGTTTCTTAGCTTTGAATTCAAAATCAATTATTCCTTGTCTTCCAAAATAAGTTTTTATTGAAGTTTTAAGAAAAAGGGGTGTTCCGTGATATTCAAGAATAGATCTTAACTTGTTTAATTTAAGAACTTGGATTTGTGACAATTTGTAAAATACATATGCTTGTGAGAAGGAGGATAATCCATCAACACTCTGTGAATTATTATTACTAATATTATAAAAGGATTTTTGTATAGTTGAAATAAAGTCAATTTTCGTTTCATTAGTTTTATTACCTTTTTCATGATTTTTTTGAATATTTAAAATGGGTTTATCAATAAGAGTTTTTGTTGATTCAAGAAAAAGTTTTGTATGCATTCTGGGAATATTAATCATAGATAGAAGTATATCTATGTATATCTTTTCAATGAAAAATTTTATAAAAAAATAAAATTTATGAATTAATCGAGCGCTGCGCCTTTTTAATATTTGCCAAATAGTTTTTGGGAATTCGAATCTTTTAACATTAGAACTACTTTTATTAGTATTAGGACTAAGATTTATTCCTGGAATCACTTTTTTTTTTTCTTTTGTAATTTTTTCTATTTTTTTTCTAATTGTACTTGTTCTATCAGTTAGATCGTTCGTTTTTTTTTCTGTCAGTAAATAATTTGTCCAACTTGTAGATCTAATTTGATTCACGGATTCATGAATTATTTGATTACGCGTTATAGAATCTTTTTCTTTTTTCGTTTCGCTTGATTTATCTACTTCTTTCAATCTACTAAATAGAATTCTTTTTATTTTTGAAATTTCTTTTATTATTATTTTTAAAAATAGAATACTTTTGCTAAACCATTTGTTTGTTTTTTTTGAGATAGTTAGAAAAAATCTTGTTCTTGCTTTTAAAACTTGTAGAATTAAAAAATATTTTTTTTTTAAGTTTCCAATTTTTTTTTCGAGTTTCTTTAAAATAGGTCCAAAAAAGGAAGGCCGTTTTCGGGGAGAACCAAAAGGAAGTTCAGTCTCCATTCCCCAAACTGTTAAAAAAGAAAAATCATCTTTTTGCCCTTTCTTTTTCATTCGATCTATATAAGAAGACCCTAACTTAGATCCGTACCAAGGTTTCAGACAGAAAGGAAACAGTATTTTTATCTGAATGCCGTCTAGTAACCAATTTTTTGGAAATTCTCTTTTTGATAATTGAACACCATTATAGGTGCATTTAATATGTATTTCTCTATTCCATTCCTTGAAATCCTCAGACCATTCAGGAAATTGCAATAGTAGTATACGGATAATATTTTTAGCTACTATTAATGAAGGTAATAGAATATATTTTCTAAGAGTCGATTGAGTTATTAACATTAAACCTCTTACTGCTTGTGCGAATGGGATAGTATCCCAGGCTTCCGCTATTTCTATTCGTGCTTTTTCCTTTCTTTTGTTCTCTTCTTTTTTGTCTTTCTCTTTTTTTTCTTCTATATAATCTGAAATTTTTAGTTCTGTTCCCTCTCCCATCCAGTTTCGAAAAATGAGTTTCATTACCCCGGAGGTATCAAAAAAAAGAAGGTGTGGTTTGTATATTCTGTTCAAAAAGAGGAGAGAATGCGCATTTGCTTGAAAGAGTTCCCCAATAACTGTTTTACGTCTTTGTGCTCGCATAGACCCTTTGATTATGTCTCGACGAAAATCCGATTGTTGCGAATAGCGTATCAAAGCCACTTCGTCTGTTTTATCAGGATTTGTAATATCTTTATTATCATTATTTCGCCGATTATCAGTAAAAATCACTACACGTTTGGCTTTTCTTGAACGAATCTGATAATCAATGGGTACTTCTTCTTCACCCTCTCCTTCCTGTTGTTCTAATTCATTGATTAATTTGAATGACCATCGAGGGACGTTTTTACTGATTTCTTTTATTCCAATAATTTTTTTTTTTCTTTTTTTATTTTTAGTATCAGTTCTAATTGCATCGAATAAAAATTTTAAAAATTTTGTTTCCTTTTCGGAATCCATTC